GAAAAGGGTTTTCCATGAGATGGGAAATGAGAACTATTAGCCCCACACGAGGTTTGTGAATAAGTGATTGTCTGATAATGAGCAAGGAATATCCGTCTTTCTGCTAAACAGGATCTATTGAACTCATAATTCATTAGATACTTTTTATGAATGTCAACTAAGTATCGTAAGTAAATGGATCCCGGTTGTTCAATCATTTGATAACCAGAGTCATTCTTTGATAAACGATCACTATGAGTCAGACTCAATAGAATTTGATCAATCCTTTTTTCCGTCGTTAAGGTGGAGAACTGAACCAAGAATTCTCTTTCTTCATCATCAATCGAATCACTGTTCGCGACCCAGGATTCTATTTTATCATCAATCCAATCACCGTTCACGTTTTTTCTTTTTCTTATCAATGAATAGATCTCTTTACTTGTACGACTTAGATGTCTCGTATTTCTCGAAAAAGTGATTCGATTGATGGGATTTGGTATGATACTGATGAGATCGATGAGATTGATATTCAAATATTTCTTCTTAGAACGTATTGATTTGACCCCATAAGCGGGACCACCACCCAATAGCATGTTGCCGCCAGAAGCAGAATCCCGTATTTCTTCCAGAGAATCTCCTAATTGTTCCAGAGCAACTAGAAAGAGATTCTTTAACCAGAAAGAATTCAGTTCAGATGTAGGATACCTATCCAGAAGTTTTCGCAACTCAATCATGTATGATGGAATCATCAAAGATTTGATCTTTTCTAACTCTGTCTGTAACTCACTAGAGGCTCGGAAAACAAAGAGAAGATGTGTACGAACGAGATATCCAGCAACAAGAAGAAGGAAAAGAATTGAATAGAGGAACTCCCAAGCATTTGGTGATCTCAGATGTGTCCATATCAATGGAATGGGTGACTCATTATTTCGATGAATCATTTCTTCGGACAGAAGAAGATTCTGTAAACACTTACTCGAACTCTCACTTATCAGATTCCGTTGTGGAAGAATCGACCACCACTTTTTCTGAGGAATTGGCCATGATATATCTGATCCATGCATAATATCATGAAAAACGGACACAAAATTTTGACTGCCACTTAGGGAATATTGAAAGGGAATATTCAATATCAAATAAATATTGTTTTTTAAGGTGAAATAAAGATATTTACACCCCGTCCAAGTAAGGAACCATGGCATATAGGTTTGGAACAAATTCCATTTTGAGAGATTTGAAAAAGCACTATCTCGTTGAAGGGTTCTACCTACTTCCCCCTTCTCAACGTTTTTCTTTAGACAAAGACTCAGTTCTTTCCTCTTTCCGGACGGCACATATTTCTCAAAACATGGAGTGTGAATCAAACCCATGTTTGAATTGAAACGGAGATAGTGATGCAAGTTTTTCCCTTCTGAATCAGATAGATTCATATCTGAAAGAAGCTGACAATAAGTTCTTTCAAAATTGACTATTTGTTCCTCTATTACAGGTGTTCCAGAAATGTCTGCAATCGAGTAAATAGGAACGGATGGATCGGATCGAATTGAAAAATGGAAAGATTTGTACAAGTTATACGTTTCGTTACCACTTTGTGGAACATTGTTAGGTATGAATATGCCAGATACCTGTGACTCAATTGGTGAAATAGTCTCTCTCTCTCCCAAAACATGTTTTTTTTTACTGAAACACAAAGAAAATATTTTGTTGCGAATGCACAAGATATTGGGGAATTGTGCATACGTAAAATCATAATTATGGATACGGGTCTTTTCCCCATAAAAATGGAATCCTTTGTTACAATAGAACCAGAAGCGATGGGGATGATTCAAGAATTGAAGTCTATTTGCTCTATAAAAAGAAGATATCAATGAACTTTTCTGAGGATTCAACCAATTGTTTCGATCGTGGGATATCATTGATAAATAGGAATCCGTGTTCTCAAAGGATTTCCTGCGATTTTTTCTAGTACGGAATGAGTCAATCATGCACTTTTGTATCTTGTTGAACAAAAAAGGTAATATTGTTCCTGTATTGATTAAAAATTTCGATCTTTGGGAAGTATCATGATCATACAATAAGAAGGGTTTCAATTTATTCAAATAAACGATTTGAACACCTATTGATTCTAACAACGGATTGCCGGGTTGATCATTCAGACCTTTCAATTCATAGATGTGGATTTCGGCCCTATGAATGGAGATATTCCCGAAACTCACAACGAAAAAAGGAAGTGACTTAGATAAAAAGAGAAGCGACTTGGACAAAAGGAGAAGTGACTTGGACAAAAAGAAACGAAGTGACTTGGACAAATCTTGTTTGTCGATAACCTCGGACCAATCAATCGAATATTGATTAATACGTAATCGATCGAACATTACTTGAAAACGGTGTTTCTGCTCAGAAACGAAATGCTCCAAATATTCCTGGAAATTCTTGCTTCCATTGGAGCATTTGTATCTATATACATTAGGATCCAGATTCGTGGATCTCTCGGTTCGAGAAATAAGAGGATCGAACCACTTCTTCTTAATCTTTTTCAAATTGGATAAATGTTGGTTGATCTTATCTATTATTATAGTTAGATGATTCAGAATATCATTTCCTATTGGGTGCTTTTGAATTCCTATGGGATGCTTTTGAATTCCATATGCGAAGTTGCAATCGGGTCGATTCATTAAAAAGAATCGATTCAATACATTTCTTATGTACCCATAGGTACTATATTGTATTTGAATCTGATTTCGGATCAATCTATATTGATGGATCGCCTCCATTATGTTGTTGTGAGCAAATACCGCTATTTTTGGTTTTGGATCTTCCAAATCATTCCCGCAGGAGATCCGGACCGATTTTTTTTTTATCTTTCGATAAAAAGATTCATTCTCTTCATCAAAAATAGAAGGTAGAACCAATAAAGATTTCTTTTTCGATTCATCCCCGGAGTTGAATACCTCATTCAATAATTTTCCGTAGGAATCAATAGACAAGCCAAATTCCTTATTATGATAGGCTAAACCCGGCTCGGTTATTGATAGAGTGAATAGATCTGCCATTTCTTGAAATGTCTCTTCTAATTCAAACTCGTGGTGCAACCTGTATCCCCCTTTGTTCCGATCATGGAATAGATGAAATAAATCAAAAAATGCATTTTCGTTCAAGAATGAAATCTTATTGGAACTGTCCATATCCGGTTCATCCTTCGGAACCATATCCCATCCCGGATCTGCTGCAATCGAATGAACTGAGGAGGTATTTTGTAAATACGTAATTATCTTGAATATATCAACTATTTCTTTATTTTTCGATCGCCTCGAAGGGACAAAAGAAACACCTTGTTGTTTCTTCAACAATTTCTGATCTATAGTCGACCTCTCGGTAGGATTCAAACCCAGATGAAGTTCTGACCATCTATCAGAGAAAAAAGAACGAATTGATCTTGTAGGATTCCCAAGAAATTCTTCTATTTCTTCTGGAAGCAGATGATTATTCATCTGCTTCTCACGTTCCGGGAATAGCCGAGCCATTGAGGAATATCCGGAAAGGTATTTTGAGAATCGATCTGATTTTATCTCTGTTCGTTCCGTTTGAAGAAAGGAAGTATCTAAAAGAATTGATCTTTCTTTTAGTTGCTGAATCTCTGTTTGATTGATCAATGTGTGATATTCCGAACCCTCATTACTAATGGAATTGAAAGGATCTATGGATTGATCAGAAAATCCTTTCGATTGGCTAGAATCCGTTACTTGAAAGAAAATGGATCTTACGGAATCATATTGAATATTTGACGATACATTCCGTACCTTGCTAAAAACCCGATTCCTGTTTACCAACCACGCATTGTCTAACCAAATCAAATTCTCTCTCGAGACGTTCCTCAAAAAATCCGATTTGTGCCGATTCTTCCCCCCAAGAACGAAGAGATCTTGGCGGAATTGCCACATATGAAATTGAGCGCAATTTTGCAAAAAAATACCCCCCTTGTTTCTCGAGAGGAGATGGGAAACATGTTCAATCTCGTTTGATTGAATAGTCGCTTCAGCTCCTTGTTGTTTGAAGAAACCCCCCCCATCAATTGGTCTTTTTTCACGAAAAGCAGACATGAGATAACAAATCAAATGTTTCACTAAAATTTCGAATAGCTGTCCCGAATTCAAGTTGATTATGTTTCGCTTCTTACTCGGAGAAAGGCGGTCAAAGAATTTCCAATCATGGTCCTTGCGGATCGGATCATTCGTATAGGATACAAAAAAAAACTCCAGATATTTTATATCTTTCTCTTTGAATGAGATCTCAATTCCAGCTGCAATTTCATTCGATATCTTACAGCTGGAATTCCTCTTTTTTACGATCACATTCCTCCATCGCCGCGAACCCCAGTTAGATTCAGACATGATACACTTTTTAGTTATTGGAAGAACCCAAGTACTTTCTTTCGGATCCATGAAACAACTCTCATAGATCTTTTTCCCTTTTGGAAGATACAGGAGCGAAACAATCAACCTATTGAGATTGGAAGACCAAAAGGATTCTTTCAATGTATAATTGGGGGGTCCAATGGAACGCAGAGGTTTAGGAAGAAGCCCCATCAAATAGATATTTTTTCTTTCGACCCTATTTCGATTGTATATAAGGACCGCTACTACAAGTACAAGCAGTACTACACCTTTGATCGTGCAATGTCGACGAATTGAACCCTGTGAATCACGTGAAATTAGGACACTCCAAATTCGGGAATCAAAAAGTTTCATAAAGCGCTCTTGGTGGAAAAAAAAGGAAGTGAAAGATTTCACCGAATCGGGTTGGATCCATGAATCCAAGAAATCGCGAGAATTCTGGATTTCTCTCAATTCGAAGATCCAGGATTTGAATTGATGTCCTCTCATTTCATTGATTCCTCCTAAAGAATCCAAAAGAATCTAAGTGAATTGAATTTGGGTCACTCGCGATGTACAATGACCCCAGTGAAGCATCCATGGCTGAATGGTTAAAGCGCCCAACTCATAATTGGCGAATTCGTAGGTTCAATTCCTGCTGGATGCAGGCCAACGGGGACATTCAATAAGGCTAGTTCCACTGGCTCCGTATCAATGGAATCTCATCATCCATACATAACGAATTGGTATGGTATATTCATACCAACCATAACATATGAAGAGTAAGAACTAGAATTCTTATCGATACTGGAACTCGTGGGGAAGAAAGTAGATTTATGGATGGAATCAAATATGTAGTCTTTACAGAAAAAAGTATTCGGTTATTGGGGAACAATCAATATACTTCTAATGTCGAATCAGGATCAACTAGGACAGAAATAAAGCATTGGGTCGAACTCTTCTTTGGCGTCAAAGTAATAGCTATAAATAGTCATCAACTCCCGGGAAAGGGTAGAAGAATGGGACCCATTATGGGACATACAATGCATTACAGACGTATGATCATTACGCTTCAACCGGGTTATTCTATTTTACCTCTTATAGAGAAGAGAAAAGAATTTAAGTAAAAAAAAAAAAGAAAAAAAAAAATACTAAATAACACGGCGATACATTTATACAAAACTTCTACCCCGAGCATACGCAAAGGATCCGTAGACAGTCAAGTGAAATCCAATCCGCGAAATAATTTGATCTATGGACAGCATCGCTGTGGTAAAGGTCGTAATTCCAGGGGAATCATTACCGCAGGGCATAGAGGAGGAGGCCATAAGCGTCTATACCGTAAAATCGATTTTCGACGGAATGAAAAAGACATATCTGCTAGGATCGTAACCATAGAATATGACCCTAATCGAAATGCATACATTTGTCTCATACACTATGGAGATGGTGAGAAAAGATATATTTTACATCCCAGAGGGGCTATAATTGGAGATACCATTGTTTCCGGTACAGAAGTTCCTATATCAATGGGAAATGCCCTACCTTTGAGTGCGGTTTGAACTATGGATTTACGTAATTGGAAGTAACCAATTAGGTTTACGACGAAACCTAGAAATTGATCACTGATCCAATTTGAGTACCTCTACGGGATAGACCTCAACAGAAAACTGAAGAGTAACGGCAGCAAGTGATTGAGTTCAGTAGTTCCTCATATAAAATTATTGACACTCCAGATATGGTAATATGGAGAAGACAAAATTGTTTGAAGCACGGACAGAAGCGGAAGCGACCCTTGTTTCAAAGAGAAGAGGATGGGTTATTCACATTTCATTTGATGGTCAGAGGTGAATTGAAAGCTAAGTGGTGGTAATTCTAAAAATCCCCCCGGGGAAAAATAGAGATGTCTCCTACGTTACCCGTAATATGTGGAAGTAGCGACGTAATTTCATAGAGTCATTCGGTCTGAATGCTACATGAAGAACATAAGCCAGATGACGAAACGGAGAGACCTAGGATGTATAAGATCATAACATGAGTTATTTGGCAGATTTGTATTCCTATATATCCACTCATGTGGTACTTCATCACACGATTCATATAAAATCCATCTGTCTAGATATCATCATATAATATATATATATACATCCGGAAAGCCGTATGCTTTGGAAGAAGCTTGTACGGTTTGGGAAGGGGTTTTTATTGATCAAAAAGAAAAATCTACTTCAACCCATATGCCCTTAGGCACGGCCGTACATAACATAGAAATCACGCTTGGAAAGGGTGGACAATTAACTAGAGCAGCAGGTGCTGTAGCGAAACTGATTGCAAAAGAGGGTAAATCGGTCACATTAAGATTTCCATCTGGGGAGGTCCGTTTGATATCCAAAAACTGCTCAGCAACAGTCGGACAAGTGGGTAATGTTGGGGCGAACCAGAAAAGTTTGGGTAGAGCCGGATCTAAGTGTTGGCTAGGTAGGCGTCCTGTAGTAAGAGGGGTAGTTATGAACCCTGTAGACCATCCCCACGGGGGTGGTGAAGGGAGGGCCCCGATTGGTAGAAAAAAACCCACAACCCCTTGGGGTTATCCTGCGCTTGGAAGAAGAAGTAGGAAAAGGAATAAATATAGTAATAGTTTTATTATTCGTCGCCGTAAATAGGAATATTCAAAATCAAATAAATATTGTTTTTTACTCGTCTTTTCAAAAAAAAAAGGGGGGGGGAATAATAGGCCGTGACACGTTCACTAAAAAAAAATCCTTTTGTAGCTAATCATTTATTGGAAAAAATAAAGAAGCTTAACATGAGAGAGGAAAAAGAGATAATAGTAACTTGGTCCCGGGCATCTACCATTATACCCACAATGATCGGCAATACAATTGCCATTCATAATGGAAAGGCGCATTTACCTATTTATATAACGGATCGTATGGTGGGTCAAAAATTAGGAGAATTTGCACCTACTCTTACTTTCCAGGGACACGCGAGAAACGATACTAGATCTCTCCGTTAATAAAATAAAGTGAAATAGGGGCTCATCGTTCATTGGCGGGAGGCGAACCTTATCTTATGTCAAAGTGGAGAAAGTGGAAGAAGACCTTGAAAAAGCAGAAGATGAAGAGGAGCTCGAGTACACAAGTACAAGCTTTAGCTCAACGTATATGTATGTCTGCTCACAAAGCACGAAGAGTCATTGATCAGATTCGTGGGCATTCCTACGAGAAAACACTTATGTTACTGGAACTCATGCCTTATCGAGCATTTTATCCCATTTTTAAACTGGTTTATTCTGCAGCAGCAAATGCTAGTCACAATAAAAGTTTCAACGAAGCTGATTCAGTCATTAGTAAAGCCGAAGTCAATGGGGGTACTATCGTGAAAAAGTTAAAACCCAGGGCTAGAGGACGTAGTTATCCGATAGAAAGACCCGCCTGTCATATAATTATTGTATTGAAGGATAGCTCTAAAAAGAAAACAGATCAGGATATATTTTTAGAAACAAAAAATGTATGGAGAGATCCTATAATAGAAAGATATATAGAGAAGGAGAGAGAGAGAGAAAAAAAAGATGGGTCAAAAAATAAATCCACTTGGTTTCCGCCTTGGCGAAAACCAAAGTCATCGTTCCCTTTGGTTCGCACAACCAAAAAGTTATTACATAGGTCTCCAGGAAGATGAAAAAATACGGGATTGTATCAAGATATATGTACAAAAAAATATAAGAGTATCTTCAAGTTTCGAAGGAATTGGAATTGCACATATAGAGATTCAAAAAAAAATGGACTTGATCCAGGTCATAATCTATATTGGATTCCCAAATTTGTTAATAGAAGGCCAAACACGAGGAATCGAAGAATTGCAGATCAATGTACAAAAGGGGCTTCATTCTGTGAATCGGAGACTTAACATTGCTATTACAAGAGTTGCAAAACCTTATGGACAACCTAATATTCTTGCAGAATATATAGCTCTACAATTAAAGAATAGGGTTTCGTTTCGAAAGGCAATGAAAAAAGCTATTGAATTAACTGAACAAGCAGACACAAAAGGAATTCAAGTGGAAATTGCAGGGCGTATCGACGGAAAAGAAATTGCACGTGTCGAATGGATCAGAGAAGGTAGGGTTCCCCTCCAAACCATTCGAGCTAAAATTGATCATTGTTCCTATACAGTTCGAACTGCCTATGGGGCATTGGGCATCAAAATTTGGATATTTGTAGACGAGCAATAATGGACCCTTCCTTTGCTTGCCATTCTATTCAGTGATAGAACAAAAACTACAAACTATTCCTTTTCACTTCAATAAAAAAAAAAAAAATGAAAAATGAGCAATTCTAATTCTATAAGGTTGAATAAAAATTCGATTGACCTTTTGGTGGAACTGCTATGCTTAGTGTGTGACTCGTTGGTTTTTTATTTAAAGTTGGGATTCAAAAAACAGACCAGCCCCTAACTAATAACTATAAGAACTAGTAACCAACTCATTGCTTTGTATTATCGAGATCCAAGGAAGCAGTCGCCATATGATGTATCGATCATATAGTTGTAGCAACTGAAATCTTTTTTTTTCCATAAAGGAAAAATCCATTTATAGGTTGGAAAGAAAAATAGAGGGATGTGGGTAACTGGAAGGGCGAGAGAAAGAGAGAAGGAGAATCTCCATGATATATGATTCCAATATGTATGGTCTATCAATCACATCATATCATAAAAGGCAGTGTGATAAAGCATCAATACTGATTCGTCCATAATTAGATGAATACGGTTCATAAGAAAAATACAAATAATAAAGAGCCCCGAGTCAATAGAGACTGAGGAGATTGGCTCGGGAACGAATTTAATTAGGAGCTCCATTGCATAGTTCAGGCCTAGCCATTAATGGAAAAGCTATGGGAACGACGAAACCTGTGACTGCGGAAGATTCTATTGAAAACGAATCCTAATGATTCATTGGGTGGGATGGCGGAATCAACCAGGAACCAATTAATTTCTTCTGATAGGTCATGGGTTCACCCTACGAATGAAGCAAATATGGAAAGAGTCAATATTCGCCCGCGAAACCATTATTGGATTGCAGTATTTTGACAGATTCGGTAAAGGTCAAGGATTCATTTTCAAAAGAAAGGCATTATCCCATATAAATAAAATAGAAATATCCGTCTAGCCGTATATACTATATACTATACGGCTTCCCGTGTGACAGATTAAATATCAATAAATTCCATGATTCAGTGTATTATTCATTCAATAAATACATATACGTAATATTATTGAATCGTTTCATTCGCGAGGAGCTGGATGAGAAGAAACTCTCATGTCCGGTTCTGCAGTAGAGATGGGATTGAGAAACAACCATCAACTATAACCCCAAAAGAACCAGATTCCGTAAACAACATAGAGGAAGAATGAAGGGAATATCTTATCGAGGCAATCATATTTGTTTCGGCAGATACGCTCTTCAGGCACTTGAACCCGCTTGGATCACATCTAGACAAATAGAAGCAGGACGACGAGCAATGACACGATATGCACGCCGTGGTGGAAAAATATGGGTACGTATATTTCCCGACAAACCCGTTACAGTAAGACCTACCGAAACACGTATGGGTTCGGGGAAAGGATCTCCCGAATATTGGGTATCTGTCGTTAAACCCGGTCGAATACTTTATGAAATGGGCGGAGTATCAGAAACTGTAGCCAGAGCAGCTATTTCAATAGCTGCGTGCAAAATGCCTATACGAACTCAATTCATTATCGCGTGATAGGTATGTGAAGGGTATTTGTGATGAAAAATACAATCGCAGATTTTTGGATTTCTGGGCAGACAATATTTCTCTCTTTTTCCTTTGCCTTTTGCATTGAAAGAGCAGATTCAAAAAAAAAATGATATGATTCAACCTCAGACCCATTTGAATGTAGCGGACAACAGCGGGGCTCGAGAATTGATGTGTATTCGAATCATAGGAGCTAGTAATCAACGATATGCTCATATTGGTGACGTTATTGTTGCTGTAATCAAAGAAGCAGTGCCCAATATGCCTCTCGAAAGATCAGAAGTGATCAGAGCTGTAATTGTACGTACATGTAAAGAACTCAAGCGCGACAACGGTATGATAATACGATATGATGACAATGCAGCAGTTGTCATTGATCAAGAAGGAAATCCAAAAGGAACTCGAGTTTTTGGAGCGATCGCGCGGGAATTGAGACAGTTGAATTTCACTAAAATAGTCTCATTAGCTCCTGAAGTCTTATAAATACTAGTAGATGAAACCGTGATAGAGTATAGTCAGGTCTCTGAAATAGATCACGTTAGTAGATTGTGTCTCACGCATATACCTTTAATAATTCATAAATAAATAAGAAAAAATGAAAAAAAAAAAGTAACATGTTGATTATATCAAAACTGGAAGGCACCCATAATTTTAGTTCGTCATGGGTAGGGACACTATTGCCGATATAATAACTTCTATAAGAAATGCTAACATGGATAAAAAAGGAACGGTTCGAATAGCATCTACTAATATCGCCGAAAACATTGTTAAAATACTTCTACAAGAAGGGTTTATTGAAAATGTTAGGAAACATAGGGAAAACAACAAATATTTTTTGGTTTCAACCCTGCGACATAGAAGGAATAGGAAAGGAACATATAGAAATATTTTAAAGCGTATCAGTCGTCCCGGTCTACGAATCTATTCCAACCATCAACGAATTCCTAGGATTTTAGGTGGAATGGGGGTCGTAATTCTTTCTACTTCTCGAGGTATAATGACAGATCGAGAAGCTCGACTAGAAAGAATTGGGGGAGAAATTTTGTATTATATCTGGTGATCCTTCTGGTATCCGAATTTGATCCGTAACTTGCTATTTGGGAAAAAGAGAGGAAAGACGAATTGTCTACTATTACTCCTCCTCCATTAGTTGATACTTCAAGGGGGTTACCTGGAATGAAAGAACAAAAATTGATTCACGAAGGTTTAATTACTGAATCACTTCCCAATGGTATGTTCCGAGTTCGTTTAGACAATGAAGATCTGATTCTAGGTTATGTTTCGGGGAGGATCCGACGGAGTTTTATCCGGATACTACCAGGAGATAGAGTCAAAATCGAAGTAAGTCGTTATGATTCAACTAGGGGACGTATAATTTATAGACTTCGCAACAAAGAGTCGAATGATTAGGCGGCTTTTTATTTGAATTTAAACATTCCTTTCATGGGAATACAATTCGAGGTTCAAAATTTCAAGAGACTTATTTTCTTCCAAGGAGTATATTTGGAATTAAGGAATAACAAATATGAAAATAAGGGCTTCCATTCGTAAAATTTGTGAAAAATGTCGACTGATCCGTAGGCGGGGACGAATTATAGTAATTTGTTCCAATCCGAAACATAAACAGAGACAGGGGTAATCTTTCTAACAAGGGACTTTCTAAACGGTCCGATGTACAAATAAAGGGTCTGTTTTGACATGAAATGGATATATCCGTATATCTCTGACTCATATTTATGAGATGATAAAATATGACAAAAGCTATACCAAGAATTGGTTCACGTAAGAATGGACGTAGAATACAAAAAGGAGTTATTCATGTTCAAGCGAGTTTCAACAATACCATTGTGACTGTTACAGATGTAATAGGTCGGGTGGTTTCTTGGTCCTCCGCTGGTACTTGTGGATTCAGAGGCACAAGAAGAGGGACACCATTTGCTGCTCAAACCGCAGCAGGAAATGCTATTCGTACGGCAGTGGATCAGGGTCTGCAACGAGCAGAAGTCATGATAAAAGGCCCTGGTCTCGGAAGAGATGCAGCATTACGAGCCATTCGTAGAAGTGGTATACTATTAAGTTTCGTACGTGACGTAACCCCTATGCCACATAATGGATGTAGGCCTCCTAAAAAAAGACGTGTGTAGAAATAAAAATTGAATGGATTGCAATAGAAATAAATGATTCAATGATCTGATCAAACAATAATATTAGTATGGTTCGAGAAGAAGTAGCAGTATCCACTCGAACACTACAGTGGAAGTGTGTTGAATCAAGAACAGACAGTAAGCGTCTTTATTATGGCCGTTTCGTTCTGTCCCCGCTTATGAAAGGTCAAGCAGATACGATAGGTATCGCGATGCGAAAGGCTTTACTC